ACTACTTATACAAATAAAAATACAAATAAAATAAAAATGCGGGAGATCGGGAAAAGATGCAGGGTCGGTTGTCGACTTGGCTAATCAAACACGGGCTAGTTCATAGATCTTTGGGATTCGATTACCAAGGAATAGAAACTTTACAAATAAAGCCCGAGGATTGGAATTCCATTGCTGTCATTTTATATGTATATGGTTACAATTATCTACGCTCTCAATGTGCTTATGATGTAGCACCTGGTGGACTGCTAGCTAGTGTGTATCATCTTACAAGAATAGAGTATAGTATAGATCAACCGGAAGAAATATGCATAAAAGTATTTGTACCCCGGTGGAATCCTCGAATTCCCTCTGTTTTTTGGGTTTGGAAAAGTGCGGATTTTCAAGAACGGGAATCTTATGATATGTTAGGAATCCATTATGATACTCATCCACGACTGAAACGTATCTTAATGCCCGAAAGTTGGATAGGATGGCCCTTACGTAAGGATTATATTGCCCCGAATTTTTTTGAAATACAAGATGCTCATTGAATGCCAAGAAAATAATCTTCATTTTGATAACTCCAGATAGACAAAGAGTATTTCTATGTATGTTCTCTTCAAAATCAAGCAAAGTCAGTGAGTTCTCATTCGTAATTTTAATGTGCTAAATTTTCCTATTCTAGTTTTTCTTCTTTTTGTGCTATCATTCAATTATAGATTCATTGGAAATTCTCAAATTGGAGGGTACTTGTTTCTTGTTATTTGTGATGAACTGAACCAATAATCTGAATTCAAATGAAAATAATTTCGAATTATGCACTTTGTACCGCGCACATATCTTACAGATACTCTATAAGTTCGCTTAAGAGAGAATGAAGAAATAGAATAGGAAAAAAACTAACAAAAAAAAAGAAAAATATACGATTTCATTTCGACTCTATCTAAGATTCATCGTGGATATTCCTTCCTATCCATCAACTTATTAAGAATAGACTTTTGCTTGGTTGGGTCTCTCAACCAACTAATTGAACCTTTCAATTCTGTATTGCATAGACATATATGCATCAAGTCGTAACGTTCTTCTTGATCTTGAAGAAGAACAGACAGAGTAGAGTAGGAACAAAAGAAAAAAGACGAGAATATAATTTTCAGATTTTATATATGAGAGAATATGGATACTTTTTATCTTCTTTCTAGAAATCTAGAAATTTTCGTCAGCGATTTTGAAATTGAAATGTAATATAATACAAAGGATAACATGAGAGTTACAGATACTTCGATGGCTAAGTATGTATGCTAATCGATACTATTAATGAATATGGATATGGATTCATAAATATCAAAAATGTGGATGTCGATCCATATCCATTATGTTGGATATATGAATGTATTTGGTGAATAGATACTCATCCAAATGAATTATGTGCCAGGAACCAGATTTGAACTGGTGACACGAGGATTTTCAGTCCTCTGCTCTACCAGCTGAGCTATCCCGACTATTATTTTTCTTAATATATCATCCTCATTTTATGATATGACTTCGTTCTATGTCAATTCAAAAATGAATTGATCTTACTTTGTGTGTACCTTATATAACACCAAACCCAACTTGGGTTAATACAAAAAAATATACACTCGGGTACATAACTTTGTGAAAGAAAAAAACGAATAAGAAAGAAAAAAATTTGGAACCACTAACAAATAAAACGACTAATAATGATATCCTTATATCAAATATCAAAAAAAACGAAAAAAAAAAATAGGATAAAGCATTAACGAGTCAAATGTTTTTTTGGGGATAGAGGGACTTGAACCCTCACGATTTCTAAAGTCGACGGATTTTCCTCTTACTTTCAATTTTATTGTTGTCACTATTGACATGTAGAATGGGACTCTATCTTTATTCTCGTGCGATTAATCCGTTTTTTTTCAAAAGATTTATCAGATCCTGGAGTAAATTCCTGGAGTAAATTGATTTATAAATGATGTAATCAATGAGGATTCGATTCTTTCTGCCAGTTAATACAATCGATTCACATCACAAGAATTCTTTCATTTTGCATATAATCATCAATATAGACTCGCAGCGTCTTAATCCAGTTTGTATAGCGTTCAGTACATATATCTATGTATATGGGCCCCCCCTTTTTTTGAGTTTCGATAGAAGGATTCCTTTACCAACTTAACGCGGTAAACTCTATTTGTTAGAACATCTCCCATCGAGTCTCTGCACCTATCCTACTTTATGAACTGCTGTTGGTTTTCGTAAAACAGGATTTGGCTCAGGATTGCCCCATCTTTAATTCCAGGGTTTCTCTGAATTTGAAAGTTGTCACTTCGTATGTTTCCATACCAAGGCTCAATCCAATTAAGTCCGTAGCGTCTACCAATTTCGCCATATCCCCCTATTTTATACTATGCTGAAATCAAAGCGGTGTATTTTTTTTTCAATACGAATTTCATTAAATACCGCTTGATTGGATTTCTATTTATATGTAAACCAAAACTCTATAAACTAAAAAAGTGGATCTTGTTGTTTGAATTTATTGCCTATTTTGTTTAATGTCTATTGGATACCCAAGGCCGACACCCACATTTGATACAACCCAAAAAGATTCTATCATTTCTGTTTATGCAATTCAATAGAAATTGATACATGTCATAATATATATATGCCTCTCTTATTATCATTATTTTTTTTGATGCATTTGAAATACTTGAACGGTCGATTCTTTTTTTGTCTTTAACTTCCGAGAAAATAACTCAAAAAAGTTATTTGATACAATATCAATCATTTTGTATCTAGTTATTAAAACTATTAATCATTGATTATAGCTAAAACGAAACTAATTATTTCAGTAATTTTGAAATTTGTTATTAGAAATATTTGAATTAGTTAGCATTTTGAATTCTTTAGAATTCCTAGAATTCTAATACATTAACATTTTCAAATACCTTATTGAAAGAAGTTTACGTTAAGTGTTGAGAAACAGAAAATGGATATCCATTTTATATCACTAAAATTTATTAAAATAATAATTAGAATTTAGAATAAATAATCTAATTACTAATTATTATTTTCTAGAATATTGATCAATATCAAAAAATCGAAATCTATTGCTATTATGAATAGCTAATACTGAATAATTCATATTAATCGAAAAAAAAAAGATCCTATTCGTTTACGATGCATACACAATTTTTGCTCTATTTGAGCCCGCTTAGCTCAGAGGTTAGAGCATCGCATTTGTAATGCGATGGTCATCGGTTCGATTCCGATAGCCGGCTTTTGTCTATTTGTTTTGATTTTCACATGATGGAGAGTGTATTTTTGAAATCAAAGAACATTGAAATGGCTTTTTCCCTTTTTTCCAAGGGTTGCCGACCTATTATATGCCCCCTTTCAATTAGCAAAAAAACAGTAAGAATTCGGTTTCGGCAGAACAAAAAGAGGATTGTTTTTTTTTTTCTAATAAATTTCTATTGATATGATATATAAATTAATCTAGAAAGAAAATGATTTCTATACATTTCTATACATAAATCAAAAATGGTAATTCTATTACTCCAATTCAATCCATTTCTTAATTCTTTTTAGGCCAATACTTCATTGTATTATTATTATTGTATTTCGCCTCGCTTAATTTATCAATTTATTTAGTTCAGTTTGTTTATGTCCAAACAAAAAAGGAGTCTTCATGTCGCGTTATAGGGGGCCTCGTTTCAAAAAAATACGTCGTCTTGGGGCTTTACCAGGTCTAACTAGTAAAGGGCCTAGAGCCGGAAGCGATTTTAGAAACCAATCGCGCTCTGGGAAAAAATCTCAATATCGTATTCGTTTAGAAGAAAAACAAAAATTGCGTTTTCATTATGGTCTTACAGAACGACAATTACTAAAATATGTTTGTATAGCCGGAAAAGCCAAGGGGTCAACAGGTCGGGTTTTACTACAATTACTTGAGATGCGTTTGGATAACATCCTTTTCCGATTGGGTATGGCTTCGACTATTCCCCAAGCCCGCCAATTAGTTAACCATAGACATATTTTAGTTAATGACCATATAGTAGATATACCAAGTTATCGCTGCAAACCACACGATATTATTACGGCGAGCCATGCTCAAAAATCTAGAGATATGATTCAAAGTTATCTTAATTCATCTCCTCATGAGGAAGTTCCAAAACATTTGACTCTTCACCCATTCCAATATAAAGGATTAGTCAATCAAATAATCGAGAGTAAATCGATTGGTTTGAAAATAAATGAACTGCTAGTCGTAGAATATTATTCTCGGCAAACTTAAACCTAACTCAACTAAGAAGAGGTTTGGACAACTTTATTACTCCTACCCCCTTTCCTTCCCAAAAAAAAAAGTAACTAAAAAGGACGCAGGATAAAGTACTTATCCAGGGAATAGCAATAGCAAATCGATATCAAAATTACCGAGGGTTCGAGTTCTACCTTTTTGAATTTGAGTATGTGTTGTTCTTTGATACATTGTGTTCATTAAGATTGGTAAATTAGTTGAGGGTACGGAAAGAGAGGGATTCGAACCCTCGGTAAACAAAAGCCTACATAGCAGTTCCAATGCTACGCCTTGAACCACTCAGCCATCTCTCCTACGTAATGATTATGCCCCATCAACCGAATCAATAGCGAGCCACTTTTATTTTTACTTTACTTGACCTTCAAAAATTCCGGGCAATCAATTCGAAAAAAGTATGAAAAAACAAAAAGAGGAAAGATATCGACTTTTTAGATATCCATTTATGTTATCTAGTGCTCCCATCCTTTTCGGATATTTTGACACGAATTCAATCAATCGTAAGGAATCAACTAATCGGTCTATCTATTTTGTTTTTTTCTTCAATTTCGAGATGAGATGGGAATCAGACTAGGACCTCTTCATTCTTATACTAGTCGACTAGATTTGTATGAAATCGAAACTATTTCTTATTATTTTAATTAATTTAATTCCGGTCAAAAAGAAAGAATTTAAGGAAGAGGAGTTTTCA